AACCATCAACTATAACCCCAAAAGAACTAGATTCCGTAAACAACATAGAGGAAGAATGAAGGGAATATCTTATCGAGGTAATCATATTTGTTTCGGTAAATATGCTCTTCAGGCACTTGAACCTGCTTGGATCACATCTAGACAAATCGAAGCAGGTCGACGAGCAATGACACGAAATGCACGCCGTGGTGGAAAAATATGGGTCCGTATATTTCCAGACAAACCAGTTACAGTAAGACCTGCTGAAACACGTATGGGTTCGGGGAAAGGATCCCCTGAATATTGGGTAGCTGTTGTTAAACCGGGGCGAATACTATATGAAATGGGTGGAGTAACCGAAAATATAGCTAGAAGGGCTATTTTAATAGCAGCATCTAAAATGCCTATACGAACTCAATTTATTATTTCGGGATAAAAATGTAGAACCGACAGAGATGAATCTTAGGGATGAAACAAAAACGCAGGTTTCTTTTTTTGGACAAACAATATTTCTTTTATTTTCTTCATCCTTTGCATTGGAAGAATAAACAAAAAATTTGATATGATTCAACCTCAGACCCATTTAAATGTAGCGGATAACAGCGGGGCTCGAGAATTGATGTGTATTCGAATCATAGGAGCTAGTAATCGTCGATATGCTCATATTGGTGACGTTATTGTTGCTGTGATTAAAGAAGCAGTACCAAATATGCCCCTAGAAAAATCAGAAGTAGTGAGAGCTGTAATTGTTCGTACCTGTAAAGAACTAAAACGTGACAGCGGTATGATAATACGATATGATGACAATGCTGCAGTTGTGATTGATCAAGAAGGAAATCCAAAAGGAACTCGAATTTTTGGGGCAATCCCCCGTGAATTAAGACAATTGAATTTTACTAAAATAGTTTCATTAGCTCCCGAGGTATTATAAAATAAAATGAGATCGTGATATCTTTGGGGTATTTGAAAGAAATAGATTAAGAACTAGATTAATTCGTAGATTGTGTCTCACGCATATACCTTGCAAAATTCCTATTCATAAATCAATAAAAAAAAAAAAGAAAAACATGTTGATTATATCCAATTTTGAGACACCAATAATTTAAGTTCATCATGGGTAGAGACACTATTGCTGAGATAATAACCTCTATACGAAATGCTGATATGGATAGAAAAAGAGTTGTTCGCATAGCATCTACTAATATTACCGAAAATATTGTTAAAATACTTTTCCGAGAGGGTTTTATCGAAAACGTCAGAAAACATCGAGAAAAAAACAAATATTTTTTGGTTTTAACCCTTCGACATAGAAGGAATGGGAAAAGACCCTATAGAAATTTTTTAAATTTAAAACGGATCAGTAGACCCGGTTTACGAATCTATTCTAACTCTCAACGAATTCCTAGAATTTTAGGTGGGATGGGAATTGTAATTCTTTCTACTTCTCGGGGTATAATGACAGACCGGGAGGCTCGACTAGAACGAATCGGTGGAGAAATTTTGTGTTATATATGGTAATCCATTTAATATCCAAATGGGATCCGAAACCTCTTCCTATTTGTAAAAAACAAAAGAAAGGGGGTGAGTTGTCTAATATCGTCTTTCCTCCATTAATTGATACTTCAGGGGGGCTTTACCTGAAATGAAAGAACAAAAATGGATTCATGAAGGTTTAATTACTGAATCGCTTCCCAATGGCATGTTCCGAGTTCGGTTAGATAATGAAGATCTGATTCTAGGTTACGTTTCAGGAAAGATCCGACGTAGTTTTATACGGATACTGCCAGGAGATAAAGTCAAAATTGAAGTAAGTCGTTATGATTCAACCAGAGGACGTATAATTTATCGACTCCGAAACAAGGATTCGAAAGATTAGGTCATTTTTATTCGATACGATTCGAGATGCAAAATTTCAAGAAACTTATTTTCTACCAAAAAAGAATTAAGATAAGGAATGACAAATATGAAAATAAGAGCTTCCGTTCGAAAAATTTGTGAAAAATGTCGACTAATCCGTAGGCGGGGGCGCATTATAGTAATTTGTTCCAACCCGAGACATAAACAAAGACAAGGATAATCAGACCCGCTAAAGGGCTCAATGTACAAATAAGAAATCTGTTTTGACATAAAATGGATATATCCATATATTTCTGACTCATATTTATGAGATGATACAATATGGCAAAAGCTATACCGAGAACTGGTTCACGTAGGAATGTACGTATTGGTTCACGTAAGAGTGCACGTAGAATACCAAAGGGAGTTATTCATGTTCAAGCAAGTTTCAATAATACCATAGTCACAGTTACAGATGTGCGGGGGCGGGTGGTTTCCTGGTCCTCGGCCGGTACTTGTGGATTCAAGGGTACGAGAAGAGGGACACCCTTTGCCGCTCAAACTGCCGCAGCAAATGCTATTCGTACAGTAGTAGATCAAGGTATGCAACGAGCAGAAGTCATGATAAAAGGTCCCGGTCTCGGAAGAGACGCAGCATTACGAGCTATTCGTAGAAGTGGTATAC